TCATATCGCGCTATGATGACATTCTTCCTTTCGAACGACTGGCTGGATGAGACTCTTTCTCAACCTACTTTGAACTAGCTCGGTGAGTGTGACAGGTAAGTAGCCAATTTCGATGATTTGATGACAATTTAGCAACATTTTCTTTTGCGGTTGACGTAGTGACATCTGCTCTCTCTGCCCAATAGAAGGCTTCGCTCATTACTTATTAGCTGCCAGACTTCCTATATAAAAAAGGAAAGTCCCTCCCGGATCACTCACCGAATCGAGATGGGTGGGAAACTAAGATGTAAGGGATCGATCACTTGAGAATCACTCTGTCTTCCAGCCAGTAGCGAGCCGGATGCTTCCCGCCTTTCCAGAAGGGAGTAGAGGGACGCCCTTTCCTGTCCTGGATGTCACTCACTCTATCTAGTAAGAGCAAGCAAAGCAGTATCGTATCGAGCCGGGGGGGAGGCAGCCTTTCTAGATAGTAGTAGACGACCGAATGCCCGACTGCAGTTCCTGGATTCACTCCGGTAACCAACTAAAGACAGCATTCCCAGTACGAGCAGTGGAAGAAAGCCAGTGACGATCTCTTTTCCTTAAGATTGTCCTTAGGCTTTCTAGTCCCCGGCCTGTTCTCTCAATCTGATCTGGAAATCGAAGACACACATAAGACAGCCCGAAAGAAGCATTCCTGGAATCTCCTTTGGCTATTGACCGTCTTTCCTTTCCCTGTTGGTCGAGCGGATGAGCTAGAAGCGGAAGAAGCTCCTGTCCGATCCTTCACTTCAGTCCCGTATAAAGAAGCTGCTCCGGTCATCGTAAGATCAAGTCGGCTTACCTCACGGAATGATCAAAAAGTCTTGATGAATCCGAGAGTAGGGCAGGGGAAGCAGTGGACGGAATCTATCTTAAACCAACCTCTCATCCCACCGCCTTGGGGGTGCCCACAGATGTACTGACCCGTAAAAGTCTATGGCTGGCAAGTGAGCAGGAGAAAGCATTCTCCCGAACGACTATTCCATTTTTTCCCCTCCCCCGATTCGTGAGTGGTCGACTCTTTTTTTCCTTCGACCCGACGCCGGTTCGTGATACGCGACACAGAAGACGTCGCCCTCTGATCAAGATATTGAAATGAATCTAGAAGAGTGGATCTTCCACTTCCTTTTTGTAATGGGGTTTGGGAAAGGGTACCTCTACTCCTATCCCAATGCCTGCCCCAAAAACCTGCCATTGTCACCGCGGAGAGGAGAACGACCCGATCATGCGAGTACCGACAGACAAACCCACTGGACAAGCACCTTCTACGGGGATCAATTCGTGCTACAAATGCCGTCATCGCTTTCGTTCATTTGGCTAAGACCTATAGCACTACTTTGGCGAAAGCTTCCCGGTTAAGGTACTTCTGTTCATCCAATTCAAAAAACGAACTAGGCAATCCTCTTTATCCTCCTTTCTTTAACCTACTACTTCTTCTGTCAGCGGATCAGTACGTACATAGGTTTATTGTCTTCGTCGTCTATCTGGAGGTATAGGGGCTTCCATTTCACCAGAATGTTGAAGTTGCGCAGGGCAAAGAGTCGGTGGTGGAATGCGCTAGTCATCACTTGTTGAGTGCTCTTTACAGTCATCCATCTGGTGAGCGTATCCGTATCCATACTCTTAAAAGAATGAGGATGCAGCAGCCAGTGAGGAACTATCTATGTTTAGCGGAGGTTAGGAGTCCTTTCAACGGGGAGGATCACATGCGTGGGCAGAGTCCAAAAATAGAACAATTGGGGGAGAGCTATCTGCACATGTAAAAGCACTCACTGAAGAGGTACGGAATGTCATCATCTTCAACAACCACACGAAAAAACACATTCAAAAAAGTTATAGAAGGATAGAGCGCTTGCCACAAACAAGTATGGGTCGTTGGTCGTGGAAAGTCTAAATCCAAGCTTTACTACAATGTCTATCCTCTTAGCTCGCTTCCGTCATCCTTCCTAACTATCGGGACGAAGAAGAGGTCACCAACCTCGAATGAACGGGGATTCACTCTTTTTTCATATGCCCTGACCATAAGAGCCCGATATATATCAAGATGTTGTAATGCGTTCATTCGCCGCTCGTCTAGCGCTTCCAATTCTGCAAGTCGTGTCTCGGCATAATATAGTGAATCCATTGGGACATCACTAGTCACTGCTAGTCTCAACGAGGGTAACTCAATTTCAATTGGTAAAAGAGCTTCGGCACCATAAAAATAATAAGAAAAGAGTAGTCCCCGTTGACATCCTAACAGACGTGCGGTAGGCCCACACAGCAAGCGATAGTTTTTCATGCCAGTCTCTTTGTGATTCGTTCACAGTGCGGCTGAGAATCCGGATCAAAATCTTGTTCATTGCTTCCACCTGCCCGTTCGTCTGGGAGTTGTATGGTGACGAAAAATGTTGCTTTCTTATTTACTTGTGGAGGAGATCCTTCACGGGTTGGCTGATGAATTGGGAGCCGTTATCGGCGATAATCCTTTGTTTCGGGAATACCGAACCGAGAGATGATGTTCTCTTGAATGAATGCCGCGACTGCTCACTGCTTGCCAAGTAGCTCGCTTTAAAGGAATCGCCTCTACCCACTTCTACTCATCCCGCGCTCATCATTACTCATCTCTACCCATCTTGTCACTCATCTCTCACCTCACTCGTCTTTCTAGTTAGACTTAAACACGTCATACCATCTCTATTGTAAACGGATAGAGTTTTCACATTCTATTCGGTCAAGTGGTACGATCGGAGAAGGGATGTTTTTTCACCGAGAGCAGCTTGGCTTGGGTAACCTAAACCAATCAAGTAGTCGGGTAGCATTCCGGATCCTTGCTATGGATCGACTATTCACTCGGACTCGAAAGAAGAGCAAAGGCGCTAGCGACTCGCCTATCCGAATCCGAATCCTCTACTTTCCTTGTTCGTTCACCTGCCCGGTCTGGTTCACCTTACCCGCTGGCTTGGACGAGTACAGTTCACTGATTTGAATCACTTAAACTAAAGCTCTGATATCCGTAGTACTTCAACCTTCTTTTCTTACTCGTCACAGTACAGATCCCGCGCATCAAATGATTACTGACTTGAACTAGCACTTGCTGCTATTCACTCAGCAGACGATCAGGCGAGATGCTAATTGGAGAAGGACTGACCGGACCTGCCTTCCCGGAAAGCACGAGCATACAGATTCGTAGTGTTCGTTCGGAGATTCCACTATACCCTTTTCACTCGGGAAAGCAACTCTAGCCTATATTCTTTGTCTTGAATCACAGAGGAAGGATAAGAGCTCGGACAACAACTATCACAACTGGAAATGCTAGAACTACTTACTAGCTATCTGACAGTAGTGAAAATATGCGAAAGAGGGAGAATTCGCTACATCGGATATTGCTGTAGTTGATGAAACAGCTGTAGTGAAAGGCTAGTTAGGTACCGCAGGTAGAGCATATTCCAACATTTCGGAGAACCACTTTACATTGGCACCTTGGCCAGGTAGATCCGTCCCACTCTCCGGACCTCACCTCCGCTTTTTTGGAGTACGGGCTGAGGTCCTCGGATGGGCAGATAGAACAGAACCTGTCAGTTACGCCTTTAGGGGACGCTGCGGTAGAAGGCCTTAGCTGGCGTCCGATCCGTTTCATCGGGGTAAAGCTATCGTCCGAGGTTACCAGAATATGGATATTGAAGGGGGGGATGGTAAGACCTTACCGAGTGTGCATCATATCAAGGTGATGGGCCAGGCAGCAATGCTAGGTCCGAGGAAGAGACCAGTAGGTTTGGAAAGCCTGTCGATCCATCCTGATTAACTTACGCTATTTCTGACTAGAGAGAGGACTTAGATCGGAGAGGAGCAGCTCCTTTCTTTTTAACAGAAAGCAGTGATGAATGGGACGGAGCTGCTACAATAGCTTCAGCTGGAGCTGCTTTTTGTATTGGAGCAGAGGTGGCAGTTCAGACAGCAGCAGGAGCAGGACCAGCAACTAGGGTTGTTCACAGAGCAGCCGTCTTTCCCTCTCAAGCGGAGAAGACTGGTTACATGCCCGATCCGGTAGGGATGGTTCTTCTCGACAGATTAAGCTACTTACTAGAGTTCGGGTATTGAACAAACGGGTGGCAACTTGCCCGATAAGAAAAGTAGCCCGAGTGAAAGAGTTCTTGTTTTAGTAGCTAAGGAGTTCTAGTTGTAGCTAGGAGTTGCTAGCAGCTATGAGTTCCGAGTTGACGAGATCAAAAAAAAATCTGTCCCTTTGTGGGACTGGTGACACCTGTACCACACTCTATGGCACACACCCCTAGTTGTAGTAGACGAAGATGGTCACCTAGGATAGGCAGACAAACCTGAACCTTAGAAAGTAGCCGGCAGAGACGCTACGGGAGAACCACCTAGGATTAAGTAAGAGACTCGATCATCTCTTTCTTCAATGTGGGTTTGTGCATTTGTCTTTCGAATCGGTCAAGGGTTCAGACAGGAGATGTGCTTTAGCCAAAGAAGCTTGGGCACCTGCTCCAATAAAGTTAAGAGGACTAGCTACGGTGTGGGCACCAGATCCACTCAGTGAGGCCGGGCAAGACTTTACGTCCGATATAGTAGTGTCAGACATTTGTCAGACTTAAGCAGTGGGATAGACTCCTTCAAATGGAAAGATAGGAGATGTTTAGCCAGTACAAGCTGTGTTTGTGGCACCCATCCCGACTTGGAGTGGAGTAGCCAGGAAGAGGCACCGAGGAGGGACAGAAAGAACAGAAGCTGAGAGATTCACCTGCAGGGACGCGCTCCGGTCTAACGCCGCCTTGGCTGACTGACGTACGATCCCCGCGAAGCTCCACCTTCAAAGGGAGCTATGTAGACAGATTTTTTGGTCTTGACTTTCGTGTTTGGAGTAGGTAATAATGAGGAACAGCAAGGAGATGGGTTTTTAGCCAAAACAGTGTGGGTAGCCTGCCCCAATCAAGCGTAGCGATCACTGAACGATTGATTCCTATTATTATTATTATATAATATTATTGGATGAACTAGATGGTGGGAACAATGAAGCTGATTCTTCATCTGTAGGTTGCAATCCGTATTCTTTCTTTTCTTACCAAGGAAAGCAGTCAAGCAGCACTGATCCCCGGAAGCAGTACCGGTAAGAAGCGGAATCGAAAAAAGAGCAATTTGCCATTCCCTAACATATATATAAGGAAAGCCTAAACCTTACTCGGATTAACTGGGGCAAAGGTTCGTAGCGCTTATAACATATGATTTTTCTTTCGAGATGCGAGGAATAGCATATATAACAGATCCCTAGAAGACAAAAGCAATAGCCTTCGATTAGTCGGTGGGATTGGCAGGAACCTTTTCCATCCTTGGCTTTGGTCCTTTCGATAGACTTTCCGTAGCTCAGTACTGCAGATCGTTGAAAGAGGAACTCCTTGTGACAACTGTACTTACTGCTGTACTTGTTAAGTTAAAAGAGATAGAGCCGTCCCGCTATGACTCAAAGATGTAATAAGCTAATAGATGGGCCTCATCTCAAAAAGGTAGAGGAGAGATAGAATGAGTCAATGCGCATTGCCAGTTGAGATTCAATGTGGGAATAGTCCTTACTTTCCGGAAAGCTTAGGCTTAGTAAGGGAGTCAATAGACTGATTGACCGTAACTTAACTAGTGAAAATATCCCTGTCTGCCGCATCCGTAGAAGAAGGAGGGCGGCGTTCGTTCTTATTAAGTTAAGAAGATGGAAGGGAACTATTAGATTAGCTAGCGTTCTGGGAGAATAAGGTCATTTAGTCAGTTCATAACAATCTCTGTGAAAGGTGGGAAGCAAAGAAAACTAAATGGCTTCGCTCGCAGCTTCCTTCGCTAACGACTTTACGACTTAATGTTTCATGGGGCTTCTTAGTTTTTTGAAACTATGTTGCTTGGCTTCGCAGCTGAGCGAGCTACTGTCTTCGTCCAAAGAATGCTTCGCTTGCTAAGGGAAAGAGTTAGACCGCTGTAGCTTCCGCTTCGCTTGTCCTTGCTTTAGGGGAAAGAGTTCTAGTGTTAGCTTCGCTTGCTTTCGCTTTGCTTGCTCTGCTGTTCGCGCGGTTATAGCGTTAAGGGAAGGGAGCGCAAGTGCTATTGCTAGGGAGCAGTGTATAGCGTGTGCTGCGCGCTCTTGCGTTCATTAGCTAGTGCAAGGAGCGCGTTGTCGCGTTAAGGCTCTGGAGCGCGGTAGTAGCGTGTGCTAGGGCTAGAGCAGTATAGCGCGGTAAGCGTTAGTGCCTTGTTTTCGAGCTGCGGAGCGCGCTATTGCGTTGCGAGCTGCGGTGCGCTCCTTCTCTTTAGTATTTTGTGGCTTCTTCATTCATTCTTCTCAAAAGAATCGGTAGGTAGGTAAAGGCGAAATCTTTCATGACCCTAGTTTACTAACCGGGCCCGGAGTTTGTAATTGCGTATATGAAGAAAAGATGGTCTCGTCAGGATGAAAACGAAGCAGGTAACGAAAAGTACGTTCGGACGGAAGAAGCGAGGGGATAAATGAAACCTACCAGGCCTAGCCTAAAGTCTAGTTCTCAGGTAAAATATAGGGTATAGGATGGATCTGCTTCAACCGGAATCGTTGCCCGACCAGTAGCCGAGGATGGTGAGGAAGGATGGAAGAAAGAAGAAGGGTAGTTATATTTATATAGTATAGTATAGTTATAAGTAGAGTAGTATATAGTCTCGTATAAGTCGGAAGAAGGAAATTCTGTAAGCTAGGCGGCTCTATCGGGTAAGGCGCTTGATGAGAGAACACCAACTCCAAGTAAAAAAGTAAGAAAACTGTTCTTTGCGGTAGGGATAGTAAGTAAGCGAGGCAGGTAAACGGTTCCAAGAGGGGAGGGGCTACGCAAGCTTTTTAGTCCAGGAGTAAGCAAATCGTTTATAAGAAGCTGATAACTCAAGCGTTACCAAAGGTCAGCGGTTACAGGTACTCGAGGGAAAGAAAGATTTGGAAGAAATAAGGTTGAAAAAAATGAAAGTAGATCAGATAATGTTTCAGTTACGGTACTGATGGGCCGGTCGTATACAAACCTTTCTTTGCGGTTAGCTCGTGAGGTGGCGTAGGTCAACATTTCTCCATCTACGGCTTTGACTACATCATCCAAGTACTTTTGCTCGCTTATAATGTTGTGCACTGATTAGCTTCCATATCCTTGAACTGATCATGATCTTACTCTCACTTGCAGATGTGGCTATACGAGTACTTGGATATAGGTCGTCCACGTTTACCAGAGAATGTCCCTAGGGGCTTACCTAGAGGGATGAAGTGGTCGTACCGCTTCTGGGACCATGATATGCACCACCAGGGGCTGTTTGTTTTTCAGACAGGAGTTTGTTTGATACCTTGACTCCTCAGCAGGTAAGCTTGTTCTTCTGCGATATTTCCTTCTTCGTTTGCGTGGATGACCGATTGATGCTATGTGGATGTAGATCACCTGGAGGCCTTTTGGAGATAGGCTTTACGCTGCTAGGCCAGCTGTAGAGCTATATCTGATCCGTACTTCCTTGCCCGAGTGGAGCTAATATACCTGGACCACGTCGAGTGGTACCTGGGTGAGATAGTGTTACGGCAGTTTGGGATTGATCAGCCGGTTCCTGATCCGCCACCCCAATCCTTCCATGCATCGCGGACGGGTGGAGCTGCTAGATATAGCTTACTGGACACTTTCAGAGATCAGATTAGGTACTTCAATGCTGGAGGATACTTCTTCGAGATGCATTTGACCGACCGCGAGAACTATATTGAGTGGTATGCGTCAGTGTCCACAGGACCGATCCTTCCTCCACACATGAGGATAGGGTCGGTCCTTCACTTGCGGATCGTTCGCGAGTCGAACTCGCTCTCTTGCCACGCCTTTCACTCACTCGCTTGAGTCGGACTCAATCACTCTTTTTGGAGGATCGTTCGTTCTTCACTCTCTTGCTATATTACCCGCAGGGAGCGCAGCAACCGACGGTGCATATTATCATATAGAAACAAGCGAAGCGTAGCGATTCGTACTACCGGAAAAGTGTCGCTAACCGGCAAGCAATAGAGTCAGCTTACGGGGTGGGGAAGAGCAAGCGTAGCGAATCACATAGAGTTGCCCCTACCTGCCAGCGCGCAGATGGATAGGGCGGGCGAAGCGCGAAGGGATGGATGTCTGAGCGGTTGAAAGAGTCGGTCTTGAAAACCGAAGTATTTATAGGAATACCGGGGGTTCGAATCCCTCTCCATCCGCGAGGCGCTTGCGGTTCTCTCTTGCGTTATCTATAGATAAGAACGAATCGGACCGACTCGACTGATATGATGGATGGAATGGGTAGACGGTTGAGGTTATTGTGTGTTGATTTAGTTAGGACTTTCGTTATCTTCCGCCCCGGGTGGATTACCTGTGGGAGCTAAGTCGAAGATCTCGGTTGTCGTCGTGAGTGGTTGATAAACTGCGATTGCAGTTTGATTTAGGAAGTCCCAACGCTGTGAGGCTTAACAGACAAAGAAAACGATAGAGACTTCCGGGTATAAGATAAGGCGCTGTTAAGCCCTCGTATCTATCTCAGAAACAAACACGTGAACTATAGACTTTAAAACAAACATTATCCCCAAAAAGCAAAATAGACTTTCTTACTTTATGTCCTGTGGAGCTAAGGGCGGATCCTTAAGGTTTTGCTGATCCATTCCCTGGCAGTAATACGAACGTCGCTGGTCGCCCTTAAGGATACAGGAGTATAGTATATTGTATCGCCCTGTATATATATAAGTAACCCAAGCCAAGCAATATAGGTTAGGTTGACGGGGTTTGCGGTAAAAGTCAAATACTCCCGTCAAAGGTGTCAAACTTCGTCTATTATACCCGAGCTATATTGCCGTGGAGTATAGTAGGAAGGCCATTCAGTTTGTATTCATTCCCTAAACGACTGAACGAGCTATAGTTTCACCCTAATACATCCTTAAGGACTAGTTCATACGGTTAGAATCATCGCCCTTAATAGATCATTACTCCTTTTTTTTTTAACGGGGAAGCACATAGGCTTATTGACTCAAGCGTTCACTGACGGTCCTTCGTATTCTCTTATAGTCAACCCTTATGGGAGCTATACCCAAGGGTCCCGTAGTCTTATAGCTCCACGTCATAGTACCAAGACCGTCCAGGACATTCGACGTTGTTGGCAAGAAAACCACTAGGCCCTAAATATTCGGACGATCAAAAAGAAGGAAAAGCGTCCCCTTGACAATAAGACGCTGGAGTATAGTAGGGTTGAATTCTTTTGAGATCGAAGAACCCCATGGATCAGCAAAGGCTTGGGTACTAAGATACTATACTCTATAGTATACAATTCTATAAAAGACTGCGACTTTAACTAATCTTTACGGTGAACACAGGTTTGAATCGGCTTTAGCAGGAGCGATAATGAGACCAGCGGGAAGTCAAAGTCAGGCAGGCAAACAATATAGTCCCGGCCAGGCCCAGGCAGTGAGCTGTAAGCGATGTCAGGGCCCGCAGTAGAGAGGGAAGCTGTGACTGTAAGCTAAAAGTGTCCACTTGGTTCAGTCAAATCTAAGTCAGTATCAAGACGCTAAAAGAGAAAAAAGATTCTTCACAAAGTCTTCCACCAGGGGATGCTGTCATCAGCGGCATCGGAATCGGATAAAGAGCGCTTCGTGATTAGGTGGTTAACGCTCTATACGCCTAAGCAGTGTTTGGTTACCAGTCGTCTTCTTTGCTCCTTTCTGATAGCGGGAAGGTTGAGTGCACCTGAACTGAATTATACGGCTAGTTATAGAGAGATGAAGGACCACTTCGTAAGGAGGTAGTTCGACGGTCTTTTATCTCGCGACCGGTGAAAGTTGGTTTCATAATTCGATGAAAGAAGCACATTCACCAGCCTTTATACCAACCCTTGCGCTAAGAGGTTACCCTTTTGATTCAGCCTTACCTTAAGGAACTGAGACCTCTGTTGAGTGAGTCCTCTCTCACTACCTCGCTATCTAATCAAGATGGTACCGCTAAAGATTACCATGGATTCCTCCTACCTCTTTTCATTTGAGAAGTTTTCGACTCTCTTTATCGCCAGGGGTTTCACCGCCTATAGCTCTCTTTGCTTTGGCAGAAAGCACTCTGTTAGATCGATAGATCGAATTCATTCCATAAAGTGGGAAGACAACGAGAGCTCTGGATCGACCATTTTTGATAAGCGAAAAAGGTAAGTCTCCTTCAAAGGAAAGTTTGATGTATGCAAAAAAAAAAAAGAGGTTTCGTCAACCTGAAGCCGCTAAAGCACTCCGAACGGCCTTTGATCGCCTTCCCGCTAGATGGACTAGTCTAGCTGAGAGCTCTGGTTGAACAGACACTGCTGGACTGATGACCCTTCCGTGCGCTTGCTTCCCTCTTCCAAGGGTGAAGATCGACGGTCTGGTCGAACACAGCTATCTCGCTCTCCTCTATTGATCGAGACCAGCTTCAGCCACTATTGGTAGGACGGGCTTACTTAGACTGAGAACTGAGATTATTTTATCTGCTATACTACTTTCCTCTTTCTTCCCTGAGGGCATTCCTTTCCTTCCAATAGAGCCAAACGGTCTTGCCCGGAACTGTATCCCCCCGATTCCCTCCCTTCTTGAAGAAAACGATACCGAGAACACCATCCATAAATAAAGGTGCTTGCCCACTTGAAACCGAAAAAATACCATAAGCATCTGAAAATAGAATATTGCTATTCGGGAGAAGACAGGCTTCGAAAGCTTACTGCCCGGAATCGGGACCCATGCTACTCTGTTCTGGTTGAAGTACCTTCTGACACTGCTGATTCCATCTTTCTATCGTTCGAGCTAGCCTGTTTGTTGGTCGAGCGCAGCTCTTGTTCTCTTTCCCTTTCTTTGATCGAGCGCAGCGAGAAGCAAGTCTGGCGAACCTTGTGCTCAAAAGCCTTCCTTCTTTTCTTTCGAAGCCCGAAGCCTCATTGGTTGATCCAGCTCCTGCTGCTCTGTCAAATGCCGTCACGAAAATCACGCTTATTCTCAATAAGAGTATGCCCGTCCATTAGATTCTTAGGCAATCCTTTTTCGGTGAAGCGATGGAATCGAAAAAAAAAAGGTTTCATAATTAGGGTCCTGTCCATAACGGGATGAATGAGCGAGCGTGCTTCGTCTTTCGAGCTCCTGCTTCTTTTGATTGAACCTATCCGGACCTAACACACTCCGTATTTGAAGCCTTTGTTGCGTACTAAGGCACGTAGGCTTTTTTCAGCCTTTGATGGGACAATCATCTGACTCTTTCTTCGGCGGGAGAACGCACTTTCTGCAGGACGAGGACTCGGTGGCTCTCCTATTCCTATATCATTCAGACGTCGGATGACCTCTCTTTCTCAGACTAGCTTGAAGACCTAGGCTTTGACGGTGGACGCCTATTCAAGGAAGGCCTGACTTGCCAACAAATTTCATAATGCAAATGAAAAATAGTCCCTCGCCCTTTATGCGCCTTTATACGCTTAAAGCATATAAAGTTCAGTCTCAACGAGTCAAAAACTAGATTTGAGTACGGCCTTAGACCTTTCTTCGGGAGACAGGAAAGCTTACTGAACGGCTTTTCAGTCAGCGTTGTAAGGGCTGGAAGGCAACAAAACGAGGGGAGGAGGGGGCTATGCATCTCTCACATGGTGCCTCTCCTCTTTCGGTTTCAGAAAACTCTGCTCTGTCAATGGTCAATCCAACTTCTGCTTCCTCTGAGGGTGAGGATCGACGGGCTGGTCGAGCTAGCTGTCGCTTCCTCCGCCTGGTCGAAAAGCCTAAAGTCAGGGGCCCACCTCACCGCTCCCCTTCGCACCATTGAAGCTTATAGAGAAAGAAATTGCTTTCTCTGGCCCGATGAAATGAAACATTTTCTTCGCTCATTCGGCTTTGATTGTGTAATAGCTTCGTGAATAGAAAGGGGGAAAGCCGGCCGAATAAGCACTTTTTTACTGAGTGGAGATTCCGACGGGAAGAAGTTGAAAGCCCCTACTCCTCAAAAGTGATAAAGATAAGCATTCGCTTTCTTAGCCAAAGCCGGGACCGGGATAGAGAGATTTATATAGGCCTTGTGAGGAAAAGATTGAGATAGGACTCGCCATAACCCGATTTTAGAGTCAAGCATTCCCCAGAAAGAAAATAAGACAAACCAGTCAGGCTATCGGGAGTGTGATTCCACACAAGGCGCTGTTAAGCCCTCAAGCAATCTGCCTTTCTCTGTGTTGAAGAAGCACGGGAAGCAGAGGCACCAATGGTAGCATAAGCATAAACAGTAGCAGTGGGTAGCAATAATTCCTAATGAGGGATTGGAGGTAGCAAGATACGGCTCAGCCAACAACACTGACCTCACTTCGCTCGCCTCCACTTGCTCAGGAAATTCTTTTCCATGTTGACGCTCGGCAACAACATTGTAAACAGCTCTATCAGCTCAGGCATCTCTAGCTGCTCGGCTTGCTCTTGGGTTATCTCAGGCAGCTTAAGTAGCAGCCTTTCGCTTTTGGCATCCGCAGATCGAACCACCATGGGAAGGTGAGTGCATGCCAACGCCTTTACCTCTCTCTCTGGGTACGTCTCTCCCACAAATACTTGCTGCTCGAAACGTCTGATCAGTCAGTATTTATCCCGAAGAAGCGGTTTCGATCCGACAAGCCTGCCCGCATTTCTTCTCTATCTTCAACTAGGTCTCTGAGTTGGGATAGCTAGGCTTAGGCTATTGGCTCTAGTACTAGTAGCTTCTTCCTTGCTTTATGGTCTATCGCCTTCTGCTTGAAGACAAGACTAGTTGCTTAAACTAAACCTTTCCTTCCTTCCTGTGTAGCCTTCCGGCTTCGGCTTCTGTAGTCCTCTAGCCGAGCCACTACTAGCGTGTGTGTAATTCATGGCAGTTCACTATTATGTTATGGAGCTATTCTCTTTCTTTTCATTTTTCATAGTAAAGTATAGAGCGGTAAGTTAGTGCTGTTTTAAGGAATTGGTAGCTGTTCCAGTACACAAACAAGGTGGTTAGGGGTTTTCTACGCAGCTAGCGCGCCCTGTAGTTTTGAAGCAGGAGTTTGCACACGTAAGCTTTGATGCTGGAGTTTGCTGGTTCCGAACTCTCACTGATCCCAGAGATCAGCCTTCAACAAACCTTTTTCTTTTAATCTCAGGAAGGCTTTCTCGGGGAGAAAGCTGGTTGGGGAACTGCTAAACGACCTAAAAGAGGAGACTGACTCTGACCTTTCAAAGTCCTATCTCATCTGGTTGATAGTTGAAGGTACGCGCGATGGTACCATGGACATAAACGAGGTTGAGCATATCTTTAATGATCTCAAACTAAAGCGTAGCTAAAGCTATTGGTATGAGCGTGCCCTGTATATGAATAAGGGATTTGAGCCAGAAGAAGATGAGGATCTATCACCAGATGAGGAAATGGAAACTACTAAGTATTAGTTAGGTTTAGGTTGCGGAAATGGTAACAGCGGCTTAAGCCATTAATTGGTAAGGGTAGAATAAGCAAACAAAAGGAATGGGATGGGGTATTCATCGTTAAGTACAACAGTAAGCACCGAGACTAACTCATTAGTTAGTCTCGAGAGACTAGGCTAGGCTTTTCTTTAAAGTAGAAGGAGACAAACAGAGGTACTCTTGCCGGTGGAAGAAATTCCATCGTCGTAAGGGAAGGCCTTGGTCAATCAACTCACTGCCATTGACCAGGGGAGGGGGGAACAATCTTACGAGCGAGATCGTAACACATGAATAACAAACCATACCGATAGGTTGATAGTTTTCTGTTGGTACGGCGTGTGGTCACAGGAACGATCGGCGGTCGTAGCATGACCTCAAGAGTACCTTCTGATTACAGCATATAGAGGTGTACCAATCCCACCATTTGAGCCAGAGCAACATTCTTTAATCGCTACCAGATCAAAGATGAGACCAGCATCCTCAAAAAGAAAAAGGAAGGCAAACTATCGATTTCCTTCTCTTTGAAATCCTCATCTTTCTATTTTGAAAGAAGATACGCCATTACAACTCCCAAGGTATAACAGTCGACTATCCTCTCCGGATTTGACAACCTGAATACCAAGGGAAAGGGGGAATACACCACTATTAGGAGAGAGCATAACATAATGAGTAAATGCCGACGCCATCTTTGACTTTTTGGATGGGGGGGGCGGCGCCATAAACTCGATAACCTGCACCGCGGAGTCAATAAATGAAACTCAATAGAATCCTAAAACTATCTTATTCGAGCACACACGGGACCCACAGCAATAGAATTCACACAAGCGGCAATCATCCGAGCAGAGAATGGAGAAGGGAAATATACGGAGTTCCCCGACGAATGAGAAAGCGTTTGGCAAACTCTTTAGCAAAAAGATCGTTATATGAGATCTTTCTCTTTTGATATGACAACCTGAAGGAAGATGCCATGTTCCATTTTGAGAGATTTGAAAAAGCACTATCTCGTTGAAAGGTTCTATCCATCTGCCCTTTCTCAACGTATTTCTTTAGACAAAGACTCCGTTTTTTCCTCTTTCCGGATGGTAAATATTTGTCAGAACATGGAGTGTGAATCAAACCCATGTTTGAATTGAAACTGAGATACTGATGCAAGTTCTTCCCTTCTGAATCTGATAGATTCATATCTGAAAGAGGCTGACAATAAGTTCTTGAAAAATTGACTATTTGTTCCTCTCTTAGAGGTGTTGCAGAAATGTCTGCGATCGAGTCAAGAGCTCGCTTATTATACGGGATCGGATCGAGTTAGAGGAAAGATTTAAAAAACGACAGTTATATGTTTCGTCACCACTTTGTGGAGGTATTCAAAGATTTTATACCTTTTACTTGGGGCTCCAAAAAAAAACATTTTTTGATTTATTAACCTCCTCCTTGATCTGCAGGAGGTCAAATTCAAGTTGCAATTCCACTTTGTTAAGTTATTTTATTGTGATTCGACATAACATAACAAGAACAGAATCACGCTCTGTAGGATTTGAACCTACGACATCGGGTTTTGGAGACCCACGTTCTACCGAACTGAACTAAGAGCGCTTTCTTACGACAGGAGAGAAAGCTGTAAAGAAAAGGATGATTTTTGTACCGCATGCATATAGTATAGTCTAATGAAACGCAAAATTTTGTCCAATTTGAATCGATCTCAAGCTACGCCCTCGTTACTGCCCATAGGATAAGTAATGGGTAGGGATGACAGGATTTTCACCTGTGACATTTTTGACCCCAATCAAACGCGCTACCAAGCTGCGCTACATCCCTTTTCAAAATAGTTGTACAGTGTCATTGTAAAAAATCCCTGTCTTGTTTTCCACATCGTTATTTTATCCTCCATCTATATACAATATCTTTCTCTTGCCATTTTTTTTTGTGGTCTTCTTATATAATTATATTAATACTCATCATCCCGATCCCGCCGCTCCTACCAACGAACATAGAAGTTTCGAGGGTTTCCCGATAGAAAGATTTGCATGCGAGAGAGATCCCAATTCCGTGTATCCGGTTAAGCAAGCCCTGCCGCCAGCTTTCACCCATTCAAGAAGGTCCTGATCCGAGTGTTTAATAATTACAGCATGCGTTATATATAAAGAGAGAGAGAGGCGACGAAGACGACCCAGCTACGTTTGCTCCCATTCCAAGGCTCCGATGATTGGGCTAATCGATTACTCTCCTATGCCTGCCTGAGGTATCGATGGGATACGAAGCAGAACTGAACGGAGGGGATGGAACTACCGATCCTGGAAATGACAAGGGCTTGGGGAAAGATGCTATGCTTGAGTCACCGGAAATTGTTGGTGACGAAGAAAATCATAGGTAGCTTTCAAGCTCCGGAATTGAGAACCGAATTCTTTCATTCCCCCCCAGCCGATGTGCTAGATCATCTTCTTCTACTCCTGCTGATGCCCCAACTCCATTTCCTTTGCGAATATACCTTACCCTTGACCCTATCGACGGGTTGGGCGAGCCAGCATTCGCTTCCTGCCTTTTTTAACCGAAAGAGCTCAACACTTCAGGATGCATTTTCCTCGATTCCTGCTTAACCGGCTTGGCATCAGACCGTACAACCAAGCGGTGCTACTCCACCAAGGAGTAATCGGGACCGGCAGCATAAGAGACCATGCAAAAACATCTATGTATTCAGCCAGAAGAGAGGTAAGAGCTGTTTTTTTCTCGTCTGAGGATTGCAGCCCTCAGCTGAGTCATCTTGGGGCTGTCCTCGCGAGATTGACATCAACTGCCTCTTCGACTAGCAAGGAAGAGCCGTCTTAAATCTGAGTTGGTGCTGGTTAGAAACTTCTTTGCCAAGATCGAAAGACGAAACAGGGCCGGCCAGAATATGTTTTATGCAAGTCATGAGAAAACTGTGGCTTATGATCGGGAGCCATCTCTTCTATAGGGGAAAGATCCCAACCCGAGGTAACGAAGAAGCCAACTCCATGATTTCATGCGGCTAGAGGTCGCTATTTCCCCTGCTGAGAACAGCTAAGGTCCAGTGTGTTGGAAATACAGCACAGCATAGATTATAGGACTTTGAAATGGAGCTATGGGTCCTCGCACGCCTTTTCTTCGCTATTAGAGCTACCGGTGCCATGCTCTTAATGCATATCAGACTTATCCTTGATGTGTTGATGGGTTGTTCCCGTATGTATCAAGTCGGTGACTGATAGGTAGGAGATCTCGTTCAGGTACGAAACTAAACTAGTTTCGGTCACTCTAATCTAAAATCGCCTTGTCGATGATTATGGATCGCTCCTGCCCTCTATCTCGAGGTATGCTCTCTTCCACTTACTTGGATCGCTCCTTCTTTGAGGCAGCGGAAATCCCGGTGTCAGAGCAGCTAGTCGTACTCGTAGGTCTCCAGACTAGACCTCCAACCCAGACTCAGCTACCTAGGGCACCAGCACCCATCAGAGATTTCGCCCTGCTACAGCGTGGTGGGAAGATGGAGTCAGTCTCAAAGGAAGGCCGCACGTTTGTAGGAACATCACAATGATACGAAAGATCAGAGTTGTTTTGAGTTAGATACGAGATTTCGACGATCAGAGAATCGGACAATGATTCGTTATTTGACTTGACTGACAGTCGGGATCTGCATCGCTTTTTTATTTTCTGCTCTTTTTCCCTTCGTTCAGAGATTGACTATGAACTTCACTAGGAAGACAAGCACAAGGCAACCGCTCAAAGAACCAAAGACACGCACAAGACAACAAGCATTCAAGCCTAGACCTTCGTTCGGAGATTGACTCCTCACTTCACTAAAGAAGCACAGAAAGAAGGAAAGACAAATACGAGGACGAAACTGAACGACTTCCTTCAAGCGCTGTCTGGCTATTCTTGAAAGCGTAACAAATGACTGAAAGCCTTTCTTTCCTGATCGGATTGACTGATCTGATTACTTTTATCCTTAGCCCCGAACCTTTCCCTCGCCGGGGGCTCACAACGGGGAACTACATAGCAAAAGAGGAAAACTCTCACTCGGCATTCTTTCTTTCAGAACCTTGCCAAGGTCTTCTCCAGTTTTGGATGCGGATTCAGCTTCTGCTACCAATGCTGGAAACATCCCGGGATAGCTAACTCCTTCTTCTTACCCTAGATCAGCAGGGTCTTATCAATGACGAAGCCTGGATACATGGCCGAGGGAAAGAAATGAAAGAGAGGCTACGGGAAAGCAGCTCCTAGAAAGGCAAGCCTACGCTACCTGATCTTTTTTTTATACGCGATTTATCCGAAGTTGACTCAGATTCTTATGCCGATGATTCCGCTTCTTCTGATTCAATTCGAGGAAAGTCAATCAATAGTTCGTCGAGTTCTCTCTCAAGTAGTTCGGCGCAGTTTGCCCTTAGAAATGATTCAAACTGGGCTTGCTTTGGGCAATGGGGCGAGGCAGGCCGGGAAGGAGGATAGGAGGGAAGCAGGCAAGCGAGTCATGAAGGTCGTGAAGCATATGATGTTTTAAACAATCTCGATCGGCCTATTGCTTTTATTACTCCTTGACAGGTTTAATCTCATCACGAAGGTATAATACTAGTATACTTTGATAATCATACCTCTTCGGGTTGTTAAGAGAAAAGAGCTCGAGTGAGGGTTCGACAGCGAGAGAAGAGCAGTTGGCTAGTTAACTGCTATCATTAGTTCTATCTCAGGTAGTTCGGCGCGTTGAGGTGCCAAAAGACGGATTTGCTTGTCACTGTGCTTGTGTAGTAGCTCTTCCGCTTTCATCCATTCCTTTCTCCCCAGTTCGGAGTGAATCTCTGGCTTCTTCTGGTTATCAAGCTAGGCCGGTCTCATCAAGCGAAAGCGAGGAAGCAAGGCAGTTCTCAAAGAAAGTCTTTCTTGCTAAATCAGTCCGGGCTCTTTTTCTCTTTTTTATAAAGAAGAGGCATCAAGTGGGACATGCTAGGCGCTTTTGCAGAACGATGGAACCACAAATCTCATACCTTCATCTTTGTAGTTGGAGAGATGACAATTCTGATTGAAGAGGTTGGATACATGCTTCAAATCACACCGGATCCTGGAAAGAAAGGTGAACCCTCATTCGGCGTACCGTCTTTTTGATGGAGAGCGCGAAAAGAAAGGATTTCATGGCCATGAGATCCCTTCCTTCCCTTGTGAGCGTAGCTAGTCTGAGAAAAGATTATGAGCTAAACTTAGTCAGGCTCTATACTAGAAAGCGGCATTCGAGTTAGATGATGCAGGAGAGTGAGAGCCGATGGTGATGATCGATTATATCATGCTTTTGCGGGCTTTTCCTATTTTGATGTCCAAGGAAGATAATGCGCTCCTGCACAAAGGAAGATTTCTCTTTCTTAACATAGAGATGGTTCTCCTGCAGCCTGCGTAGCACCAGCCTTAGATGCTCAACGTGCTCCTCAAGTCTCGAGCTATACACTACTATCTCATCCAAGTATAGACTTACCACGAACTTGTCGAGGTAGTCGTGAAAGGTCTGAATCATTAGCGTGCAAAACGTGGCTGGCGTATTAGTCAGCCCAAACGCCATGACCATAAACTCAAAGGCACTATACCGAGTAAGACATGTAGTCTTCGGCTCGTCCCCTTCTGTTTGCTATTCGCACTTGAAAATAGCCCGACCTCAAGTCAAGGCGATGAAGAAGGCTCAAGGCCAAGGTCAATCTATTTAGGAAAGCAAGTCCCATCGAGTTAGCTCTTGGAGTCAAGGCATGCCTTAAAGTAGCTACTGACTTGAAGGTGAGATGGTGAAATAGTATTATATATATATATGAATTCTGACTCTTGCTACTTCGCCCGAGGGGAGGAAAGAAAGTCAATAGCTACGAGTAGATAAGAAAGTGGTTTTCTCTATTGATGCTAATAGTGCCCCTGGTACAGAGGGTTTCACTGTCAAAAAAGATCAAGCTTGTTGGGATAGGGCTGAGCCCGGAGGAGAATCCAGAGAGGGCTCATCTGATGGGGGTCACCCTCTTTCCGTACGAGAGTCCGAACCTGTTTAGAAAGAAAAAAGCCTGGAGTGGAGGGGTATACCAATGATAGCGGGACAACCTCCTATTGATAATAGAGATATTCTGTTGAAGAAGTGACTAAGCAATACAGAGTGAAACCCCTACAAGAGACCGTCCTGAAACAAAAATTTTGACTTGAATTTCCGGAAAAGCTGCTAAGAAGTGGGTGGCTTAGAAAGGTCAAGTAGGGTATGGTCTGAAGTCTTGCTTGCTCCTACCTATAGAGCAAATAGTTGCAACTGCCTCTGTGTGCGCACCTATGCTAATGGTCCTGGATCTCCATTGGATTGTAAGGAGAAGTCAAGACCTCTTTGTTGCACACCAAAAGATTTTCCACCCAGAGCCCCGGCCTAGATCTAAGGATCCGGTTTTTTACATTACTTGAAGTTGAATCCGAAGTTGAGTTGTATTTGATCCAGTTGACTGAGGCTTTCAATCAAATAGTCGCATCAGCGGCATAAACATTTTCTCACCCCCACTACCGGATAATAAAAAGCATGAGGCTCGCTGGGTGAGAGCTTCACGACATCCACTTCTTGCGTGTGAACGGCGTCTTACTTCAGTTCAACCTCGAGACCCGTCCCTGATAAGCAAGGACAGTTGACCGTAATTGGCGGAGGCAGTTCGAATAGGGGTCATTCTTGAAAGCTGCTGTGAGAGTGAGGCACCTAAGTTGCGTTAACCACGTAGTGTAGGGCCTTAGTTAGTCCAGTAGTTTAACCGGTTACAGCAGCATCAAAAATAGTTAACTATGATCAGTGAATGATTTTATAAGAATGCCCGAGCGAGTTAGATCAGAGTTTAGCCCATGGATTCTCCAATAGCGAATCCTCTAGTGACAGATCCCAGATCCCTTCGTCAGTTTATGACTTTGAATCTCTTTCCATTCCAGTCATCAAAAACATGCTGCAATGAAAGAATGACAACATAATGGAATTATGTGAATAGATTGGCAGATATCAGCCCCCTCCATTTATTTACTCTTTTGTAAAACCTCTATCTCATCGGGGAGGTAGCACGCACACACAAGATACACTCTAAGAATCACTTCTCTCTCAGTGAATCCTTTCATTTTGAGAGCGAGCAAGTCAGAAGCGAGGGCAGAAAGACCACCAATTTGATAAGCGATTGCCTGGGTAGTCAACCATCTCAGGTTCTAATCTACTTTCTCTTTCTCTCCCGTACTGATCTTCCTTTCCTTCCTTGTCCAGTAAGGTATGAAGCACTAGCTCAACCACAGCTACAGCTTCTTCTCGAGCAGTAACAGCGGATTCGATAGCACATTGTGCAATTCCTCATCTGCATAGGGCATTCTCGCTAACAAAGGAGAGCGCTTCTAAGACCGTTGGGTCAGTCTAGCGACTTCCTTTCCTAATTCCAATTGTGCCAGTTTTATAAAACACCGTGTTTTTGGCCTCAATTCCGAGTCCTATCAAAGAGACTGGCATTTGACTTCTTCCTCCCTTGTTTTGATCCCTTACTACTTGAGACTAGGAGAATCCAGACTTTTTGCTTGATTGCTTGGTCCGACAATACAGGGTCTTCAAGGAAGAGGTTAGGTGTTAGGGCTTTCTTTCTCACAGTCGTTGGACTGCCTTGCTTTTCATAGCCCTAGCTACGCTACCGTAACCAGTCGTTAGGCTTCCCATCAGATAGTTCAGTCTGGCGGCGGAGATAGACACTTTTGATTCGGCAAGCTACTCCGCTTTCACATTAAGATTATAGAAAGATGGTTACTACATTGATAGAGGCATACAAGTATTCAGTTATCCCAATAGTAATAGCCCACTGAGCGGTAATTCAGTGATCTTTAACCAATTGCGATTCCGCGCATCTGATCTTTCCTGGTATTCAAATGGTTTATTGGCGGGCTGAGACTACACAGGGGTAGAGTCCCATGCCAGTAGCACCAGTGCTTGCTTGCTATGAGGTAACTCGCCCCAGCCTTTTCTTATTAGTTGTAGGCCTCTCATCCTTATCCGTCGGGGAGTATCACACCGAGATCTAATCCTGCGGTTATCTTCGACTGATGTGTGTGGTTCATTCTCACGAGAGTAGCCCACGTCCAATGACTCTTTGAAAGCGCTACGCCCCTGTACAAAAAAGGTAATAAAGGATCACAATTTTGACTCCCTTTCACTCTGAAAGCTCTCTACTAAGCCTTCTGAGCCTGGAATCGAAAATCGATCTGAAACATGGTCATATCTTCGTTATCCCAATAGTCAATCTTCTTACTTCTCGTCTTTCTGGCTGCTATCTTCCTAAACAGGAGGAGGAGGAAGGGGAAGGGCTTTTGCCGGCTAGTGGGTATCTTACCTATTGATTAAGGTGCGAAAACAGTTGATTCCTCGCAAACAGTATTTATTTGTCCAATTCTTCCTGCTAACAGGGCATTTTCCCTTCCTCCAACATAATTCGATGCCATTCTCGTCTACTATTATACCTCTTGCTTGTGGGCATGAATATGAGATGAGTGCCGTCACTTCCTTTTCTTACTGTGGTTATTCCGACAACAGTTTCCTTTCTTCTTGAACAACAACCATGGCATTCGATGCAGCTCCTTCTCTAAGACATTTGGCGTCCCTCTCTAGCCTTTGAAAGCTGTCCTAATCCTCTTAGGGGATTCTGTTCTGATTCGTCTTTTAGACTAGCACCAGCCTTTATCCCTCAGTTCTTTTACAGCCTTTATTCCGCAAGTTGAATGTCGGAAATCCCCCTCACAGGGTGCATATTCGATTACTAGTCGATGTCAGTCTAAGGTAAGAAATGGCTCGATTCAATAGCAGCGCCTTCTTCTTCAATTGCTAACAGTGGCAAAGAACCTTTGATATTAGTCCCACAGCTCCTTACAGAACACTTGCTACCGTGGCCTAAATGCTACGCACCTTCTACGAGGATATCCGGGAACGTGCTACTTTATAAAAGACCGGGATTTGGGGCAAAGGAGTAAATACACTTGTCCCCTTCCTTGCTTCCCCTTCTTTATGTGTGATTGGCTTCATCGCAGCCTATTCTGTGATGGAGAGATCGAAAGCATTAGGGTCGTAGCGCTGAATTAGATCCAACCTTCCTTTCACCGACATCTGGCCGCACCAGCTCTTCATCTTCATCTAATAAGGCATTAGACATGGGCAAGAGTCCTTCTAGCAGCAATCCTTGATCGAAGTGAAGGTGCGAAGCGCCAAAAAAAAGTCTAGATTTCTCTTTCTCGATAACGGCGGGGAACGAAGGAACTTACTGATTAAATGATTTCGGAGTTCAATCACCCGACTCAATAGGAAGAATAGGAGTCGGAGCTAGTTTTGCTATTTCTCACGTAGCGCTAAGAAGGAAGGGAAGGCGAAGCTGTGAATCGATAAATGATCTTAGGAGTCAGTTTTCTTTCTGTTTTCACGAATCTCAATGGAAAAAAGCAAGCAAAAGGGTGCGAGACCATGGGCGGCGGGCGGCTAGCGTGACTACGGATGCGCACTAGTCCCTAGCGCGAAATGACTCCGAATCAGCAGAGGAGGGGAATAGGACAGAGAAGTGGAACGGTATGTAGTTCCAATAAAAACTGTAACAACTATGTGTCTTTACTTTTTCTTAGTAGAATTGGTGGTCTTATCTTTCCATTTTGACTTCTGCTTTCGTTGTCTCATGGCTAGCTACCCGATCTGATGCCGAATTCCCTGCTCGGCTTACACACGATAATCGGGGACATCGAGGATGGCCACGAATGCCCTTGGCCTGCGAGCTGAAGCGCTTAGACGAGAGCAAGATTCACACCGCTTGCCAGGCGGGGTGGGTCCCGGGTGGAGCGGAACCCTTGATGGATATTGTTGGTAAGGTGATAGTTGATCGTCCCAAATCCAGGCATCACACTCTGCCTACGCAATAGATCGAGTTTCAGACGAAGCCATGTAGGTAGAGTCATATCTTTCCGCAAAAAGAAAATCGCCGAAACTGACCCTTTAGAAAAGGGGTCGAATAGCAAGCCCTTTGGAAGGGGCTTCAAAAAAAGAACTAGACCCTCGCCTTTCCCAGTTTGACTTTGCTCACTTCAAAAGTCAGACGGGTTCTACCAATACCACGCCGCTTACCGACTTGCCTCACTATCAGTGCATTTTACCCTTACTCTTTCCCAAAGGATACCGAAAGGGGAGAAAGGGGAGTTGTTGGTTATTCCTTTTTTAATGAAACCGCTTCGCGCCTTTCCTTTCTTTCCGCCTATTAAAAAAACTACATCATCAGTCATCTCAACGGGAAATGCCTCAGGAGCAGGTCGAATAGCAAACCTTACGAAGGAATTTTTCGAAAGGATTTGTTCCAGCTGCTCATGGAACCGAGAAGGTTCGCTATGTCACGAACACCGTGGGGGGGACGCTTGGGCGAAGCCTAGCATCAACGGGATGAAGTTCTGCTTCCACTTCAGTCTAAATCGGAAAAATGGGAAGTGAAATTTGAACAACTTTGAGATTTTCTCTTTCTGACTAGCCGATCTTCTGCAGATTTCCCAGTTCCGCTAACACAGGGAATTGCTCCTATAAGAGCTGATTCAATAGCCAAGGAAAGGCAGCTTGCTGTTGAAGCGGTTAGGCCTTTCTTTTCGATCCCACCTTCCCTAATTCAACTGATTCAACGTTAGCAAGAACATCTTATTCAATTCAACAAGTGCTACCCACTAATCTAATCTCAGTCGAATGCTCCTTAAGTTTAAGGTTCTAGGGACTCCACCAGGGCACGGGAACAAGGGCAAGAGGAGCCGAGAGTCGGGAAAACTCCGAAATCATGGAATCCGGATCCGGAAGGTAACTTCGCTACCTGCCGTTAAGAGTTCTGCCTTCTTTAAGGAAAGATGCGGAGCGAAAGTCATAAAGGAAATCCAACTCCCAGTCTCATTCACTGCTAACCATAGAAAGAAGGGCAACCGAGCCCAAGGGAAAGCGAACCAAAGAAAAGATTTGAACTCACAAGAGTGGAAACCATAGCCATGCCATATGACTCTAGAAATTCCTTAAGAAAGCGAGAGAGGAGAAAGCAGAAATGGAATTACTTTTCTCCCTCTTAAGCTTAATCTTTAGAAAAGGGAAAAACAAATTTGATTCGGGAGAAACTCGAGTTGTTGGTTCGGCTGAGACTGATGCTTCGACAAAGGAATTGACTCTTCCTTTCATTTAGGAAAAAAGAAATCCACGCTTTCGGAGGACCAGTAAACCTCGTTTAGTAAGGAGGACTCACTTTTTATTAAGATAGAAGATATAGGGCAGAAGAAGATCAGGCACGCAAACCAAGTCTTTCCAGTCGGGGAGTTAGAGGAAGGGTTTCCTGTTACTTTATCACCATTTGGTAGGCATGCCAACAAGATCTCATGAGAGCTTTGAATCAATCAGTAAGCTCACTCACAATCTACGGTTCAATTAGCACTTTCCAAAAAGGGAATTCGATCCATCTCAGGGAAAGGTAGTGATTGAGACAATCCAGCGGCGTGATTCTATGCTCAACTCAATAAAGAAGCCTTTCTTTCAGCGAGCGAAACCCTCGCCGCACAGCTCTTTAGTCTCTTTTCTTCCTACCCCACCTTGAGTTTAGCCCAAAAGGTAAGGCCTATGGAAAATCATTCTTTTCCTCTCCTTTCTCGGCTCGTTCGTTGGCATCAATTCAATCAGTCAGAGAAAGGCCCTGGTTGGTATAAACACAGAAATCGTTCTGGCACCGTCCCCGGGTATGATCAATTCTCATAGTATGATCCGGGCCCATTGTTCGCCACATCGTGGCTCTCCCTTCCTTCCCCTTGCTATTCCCCTGCTCGTGTGAAGCGCTCTTCTGCATCCGTGCCCTATTCTTCGTTTGCTTTGTGTGCTCCTTCGGTTTTCTCTAGTAGCAAGATGAAATCCTGGTGTGCGGCCCGTTGTTCTTGCCTAAGTTCCAATAACGGAATTCACGTAAGATAAGAAGTCATAGTTGCTGCTATCCCCCTTTCAATGGTTAGGGATGCTTTCTGCTGCTGGTCGGTCTACCAAACCGTACGAGCCAGCTCAGATAACCAAACTTCCGAATATAAGTCAGAAAGGTAGGTGGCTAGACGAAGGTCAAACTTGGTTGCCACCTTTGCTCTGATCAACGTTCATGCCGTTTCTTCTGCTTTTAACCAAATCTAAGAAATAAGTAATCCGCTTCACCCGGGTTGCTTCTTGGTCGTAACCCGGCAAAGTGCCGGTGGTGCTGCTTTGGGTCTGTCGTGGTACCACGGGAATTCTTCTTCAACCGGTATCCTGGGCCGGATAATCTGCCGGACCGAAGGGGGTGTGATGATCGCGCCGGATGACGTGGACACTGTCAATTTGCTGTCCTTCAATGGAACAGTGTTGCCAGCCTTGCCAAGGCGTCTGCATGCCGGCTTGATGATCTGGCCACATGTTCGATCTTGAACCTAGGGAACTGTTGGAGCAGCCGCTTCATCTTGTTTGCATGCATAAGGTATGAGATGGGGTTCTTTGACCTTGTAGGTGTTAAGTACCTGTTTGATGATGAGCTGGGAGTCTCCGTGGACTGTGAGATTTTTCATATTCATTTCTATGGCTAGTTCCAGCCCTACTACAAGGGCTTCGTACTCTGCAATGTTGTTAGCACAAGCAAAAGCGAGCTTGAAGGAGAAAGATAAAGACGTATTTTGTTTGAGGTGTGATGAATACCAAGCCAAATCCAGCGGCTGCGGACCCGTCAAAGTCGAGTGTCCATTTCGTCCGGTCTTCTAGAGTCAAGACATGCTCGTCCGGTAGGGAGGTCTCAATTGGACCTTTTGCTCTTACCGGGTTTCAAATCATTCGTATGGTCTTCCCAAGAACTGAGTGACGAAACTGGCTACCAGCAAGGAAAGATTCGATGATCTACCTACCGACCGATTCATTCTCCATCCAGCACTCGCTTGAAAGCTTTTAGTTACGACTGAAAGAATAAGCACTCGAACGGCTTTCAATGTTGCGATCGGGCGGGATGGCTGGCTTAACGCGTGTGAGGTGAGCTGGTTCAAGGTCGGCTGAAGCGGATGTTGCTGGTATGGCTGGTTGAGCTGCTTAGACGGTTTCGGAGACTTCAGCGGCATTTGATGCAACGGCTGCTTCGCGCATTCGCGCTTCACTCGTTCGCTGTTGCGTAGTGTTCTTTGCGCGCTCTCTCTGGCTAGCTAGCTTGCTTTGTTCTAAACCATACTTTTCTTTTCCTTCCCCTGACAGTTGATGAAAAAACCGATTTGAGGATTGACTCGTCAGGTAGAAAAAGAAGGAAAGGAGTGATGGTCGTCTCAATCAATGAGAAGGAGGATGCCCACAGACTTCCTCGGGCGGACGAAGAACCTCCTGACTGAAACTTGACTTTCACATTGGTCGAGAAGAAGTGGATTTCAACATTTGACGTTCCCGCAGGTTTCTCTCTTTTCGGCAAGGGAGATCTCCTTTCCAAGCCTCTGCTTGTGGAGAAGGAATCACGTGCAAGGGGAAGTGCTTGGGCCGAGTTCTCTAAGGAAGATGAATGTCATGAAAGGCCTAAACCACACTCACTAATGGAATCAACCTCGTGCTTCCAAGGCTTAATAAACTGCGTCATAAACTTCGGGTAAGTAAAATCGGGATCATAGGCCTAACTTTTCTTTTCTTTTTATACCCGAAAAGAGAGCTTCCCCTAAAGCGAGAGAGCACTTCAACAAAATGGCTTTTTCCAAGAAGGAAGCTGATTCCATTGGGGTCTCCTATTGAACTCAACGTTAGCACCCTTGGTCCTAGGGGAAGGTTCAAGGTAGGTTCGACGCAAGCGCCTTATGACTATCCAATTGCTGAATCAACTGTATCGGTCTACACCTAACGGGAGGAAGCGGTTGTAGAGACGGCAACTAAGGAGGTGTCAGGGCTTGAGTGCGTTATAGTAGTTGATAGAGTCATTGATTCAATTGTGTTCTTCAACTAATTGCGTAGGTAGAGATAGAAAGACGCTGGCCGGATAAGAAGATCGATGTCTGTCATAAGTTTGGGGTGCGCCCGTCCCTATCAATCATCTAGCTTTTTCTTGTTCGCAGCGCGGAAAGAGCGAGGTAGTTTTCCGGGCAAGGGCGGGCCTAATGAAAAAGTCCAATTCCATACATTTCTTCGGGTAAAGCCCAAGTCAAACCAAGCCTTCTCGGTGAGAAAATCTCTTTTCCCACCTAAAACAAACAACAGCGGTCGCGCACTAAGCATCGTTGTTAAGGAATTCAAGTCAAAATCAAAGCTCTTATCATGACAAATCTGGTTCGATGGCTGTTCTCTACTAACCACAAGGATATCGGTACTCTATATTTCATCTTCGGTGCCATTGCTGGAGTGATGGGCACATGCTTCTCCGTACTGATTCGTATGGAATTAGCCCGACCCGGCGATCAAATTCTTGGTGGGAATCATCAACTTTATAATGTGTTAATAACAGCTCACGCTTTTTTAATGATCTTTTTTATGGTTATGCCGGCGATGATAGGTGGATTTGGTAATTGGTTTGCAAGATTCTTGTACATTTTTCTTTTTTCGTTACTCCGGCCTCTCCCCAAACTTTATATTATTTTATTATATAATTTTTTTTTTTGCTTCGGTTTCGTTTGTTGTTGCGGACTCTTCCAGGAACCTGCTTTCTGTTGCGATTCGATCGAATCCGCAACCCGAGACAGCTCAACCACCTGGACAGAATCTTCCTTTCAGTTAACGACCGAAAACTCTGATGATGCGTTTTATATCAACTATCTTATGGAACCAGAGCCGCTATATGGACCCGCTCTTCCTGGAGAAGAAGAAGCGCTGGCGCATGTGCGCGCACAGAACACTGGCACGGAAGCAGCGCTCTATTCGCGAATACAACAGCTTGAGGCAGACCTATCTCACAGGATTCCGCCTCAACTCAATCCCGGCGAATACGAAGGCCTTGTGAGGGATCACTTGGATAATGCCTTTTCGGCCAGCCATTACACCGCAACTCTCACGCGAGAGGTATTCGAAATAACCATTTTAGAGCTAAAAAGTCAGATCCAAGATCTGCTCTTTCAGCTGCTAATGAGCGACCCGAACATCCAATCAATTTTTGAACTTTCGCCTTCAACCAACATAAGAGAGGAGGCTTATGAGTTCATCGAGCATCACGTCCAGGACGTCAATGACCTCAGCCTTCGGTTTCCCTTTCAAGGGTCTCCTCTCGAAGCTCGCCTCAACTACTTTCGAAACGCGCTGTCGAACAACGGAATGCATTCCCACGTGTATTCCCTCTTTGTCGACTTCGTAACCGACAGCCAATTTCGCCGAGATGGCAATCTTCCATAAGATAAGACTTATTTTTTCTTTTTTTTTTTTTAGAAATACTAGTAATTTTCAAACTTACAACAACTAGGCAACCACAGGAATTCTCGTAGTTAAGGGAGGACCATTCGTGGGGGGGGGTCGTGGAAGAATTGGGTTCGATTCTCGTTATACGCGATGTGGCGAAAAAGACTGATTCGACGAGATATGACATGCCTGCATTAAGATTTAAAACGTGTCGTCTACTTCCAGGAAATGTTCGGAACAGAGAACTCTCTATAATACAACGCCGCATTCTCCGAAGATTGAGGAACAAGAGGAGATCCATTAAAAGAAATCTTTCTCTGAGAGAAAATCTAAACAGTAACATCAAATCACAAACTACACGAAAGTTGTCCCTTTATTATGGGGGTTTACCCATAAGGGAGATGCACAGAGGAAGAGAACGAACTTCATATATCCCTTTTCTACTCAATCAAGAAACAAGATCGGACGTGATTCCGGTTCGTCTCCATTTTAGTAACACTCTTCCTCAAGCAAGGCAGCCGATAAGTCATCGAAGGGTTTGTGTGAATAATGGACTGGTAAGCATTACTCATTTTAAAGTTTCCCACGGTGATCTAATATCTTTTCAAGAAAATGAGGCGAGAACCCGCGGTGAAGAAATAAGGAGATCTTTCTATATCGACATATCAGTTGGGAAAATCATAGGCAAATTCCTGCCGGTCAGAATGTGGAGAAGAACCAAAACGGAATGGTTCCGCCTACTCAAAACTCGGAGGGGGTGCCGCCTCCTACTCAAATCCCGGTTTTTGCAAGAGTTGCATTCTTCTATGCAAGAGGAAGACTTAGAAAGAACAAAGAAGTTTGGATCCGCAAAAGTATGCTTAGGCAGTTCCTTCGCTGAACACAACAGAATGAAGAGGAATTTGTTTCATTTCAAATACTTCTTCTTATCGAAGAGAAGAAAAGATCAAAACCGAAATCTTCCTACTCGAACAAGAAGTCCTTTTGTTTACAAGTCTTCTTTATATAGTAATTCGACCTATTGCTCCAGATCCCCGTTTACTAGGAAGATAAGAATCAAAAGGATCGAACTACCTACTCATTATTCGGAGGTGAATCATAGAACACCAAAAGCTGTGGTATCTTATGGACCTAACATAGGTCACATCCCTCACGACATAAGATTGAAAGATCCAAACCTTCCTCTTCGGAGCGGAAACGGATATGGCCAAAACATATAAGAAAAGATCGGCGTAGTCGCTCATAGGGACATCTCTATCCGGATAGAGGATAGTCTAGATCGATTCATAGATAGATCTATATCTATATGTTTAAATATATATATATAAGATAAGGTTCAAACTTCAAATAATTACTACTACTTTCATTCATTTTTTCCGATTGATTGCCTTTTTTTCCTACTACTACTATTTCTTATACTTAAAGCAAGGAAACATCGTTCATTCCATTTTGACTTAATTGGTCGGAGCGTAGACGAGCGAGCAGAGCCCAGGAAAAGAGGTAAGACCGTCATAGAGCAGTCGACTATAAGTAGAAGACTGCTGGCCTGAGAGAAGGCAGTCTCTCTCGGGAAACATAACATGGCCCAATTTCTCTTCTTTCTTTTCAAACGGGCAACATAGGTGCTGTTAAGCCATTATAAAAAGTAAAAATAGGAATCAAAAAGTTATAGAACATTTCGGCAGTTAATAAAACGATGATTTTGCTTTGCTCTACCCCCCTCCCTTCGGCGTGACTCAGAGTTAAAAGTATGAACGGCCTTACAGTCTCGCGGTTCATCGCGATTCCTAACTTATGTATTCCCCCCTGTATCCCTCTGCCTATCGGGTGGGCTTCCCCTTCTTTTATTTGCATTTTTCCCTTTCTTTGCACTTCTCTCGATATGCATAAAGGAGAAAATCAAAAAAGAAAAAAGAATAAAGAAGCAAAAATGAAAAAAAAAAGAAATGAATGCAGTTCTATCTAATTCTACTCTTCGAAGATATGTTTTATTAACCTTCTCTCATGTGGAAAGTCAGTTTTTGGATAAAGATGAAATAGTTTCTCGTTTACGAAAGACGTTCACTTGTCAAACAATCTTGGTTGGGGAGGGTAAGGGCGAGTCTGGTGGCTTTCACATTCATTTTGGTATTTTTTTTTCATTCGACAGCTAGCAAAAACACGGCCACTAGTCAATTGCGGTCTCTTTTCCCGGAGTTCGAGGGGAAAGAGCTCGACGTCTCTTTTCACCGTTCCTGGTCATCCATTTGTACATATGTAACGAAAAAGGATCCTGATGTCTATGTATGGGGCGACCAGAGGGAAAAGATCTTGAAAATAGTGGATTCATTCGAGACGCCAGCGCAAGAGGACGAATCCCACTTTAGCTAAGGAGCATGTGGCTCATGTCTTAGAGGAGAAAAAAGATTGGATTGACGTCTTTGATGACCCTATTGTCACGCAAGAAAACCTTACGTCTTATATGTCCATGCGTAGCACCTTTGATGATCTCTGGGTAAAAAAAGCGAAGAATAGAGATTGGATGAAATCTTTACGGGATTACTTATCTGATCATGATCATCCTGACGAGTATGATATCGAAGTGCTCAAAGAGAAGTATTTCCTCTTGGACTGGCTTGCAACTAATCTGATTTGTCTTCGACCCATCAAAACAAAGCAGCTCTTTCTCTATGGTCCTCCTAACACGCAAAAAACATTTTTTTTTTTTTCTTTCCTAAAGCCTGTATTGATGATCTACTTTGCGTCTTCGCAAAGGAATGACTTTTCCGGAGCACATGACTACTATGACCTCTGGGTCTTTGACCAATGTCACTAAACTAATGATGATAGCTCGATTATTGGTGCTGCGGAAGCCGGAACTTCGGTTTTCAACAACAATCTTTTAAAGATCTTGGATGGACAAGAGTGTCGTGTCGAATCGAAGGATTCGACTCTCTTTCAAAAGACACGGAATGTACCTATTGTCATGATTGGAAATAAACTTCCCAATTGCATAAAAGAAAATGGGCCCTTCCATGCACGCTTTCATCGTATGCCATTTTTCAATGATGGTGATTCTCTCTGCGCTGTTTGGCGCAGCACCGGGCATAGTGAGCTGGACTTTGATACTTTACCCGCTCAAATCGATTCCTTTGGATAAGAGGGAGATATCGAAATACGTGAGCGGAACAATGTCTTAATACGACCAATAAGAAACGAAAACCGTGGCCATTACTGTGATCCTTTTTAGAATAAAAAGAAGAAGATGCCTTCTTTCGAGCAGATCCGCGGGAATTCGTAAATAAAAGGAATCTCCCCCCAAAAACTTTTCCTTAAAAAATTTGGCGGTAGACGACAGGACTCCTGCTGGGCCACGAAAGTCCTTCTTCTCGTCCCCACTGAAGGAAAGGCTTCTTTCTATCCAGGGTCAGAGTCTTCCGCAAGCAAAAGAGGATTTCCTAAAAGAAAGAATGTGCGCGCGAGGGCATATCACGAAAGAAGTTAAAAAGTGAGTATCCACGGGTACTACAGTTCGATTTTTCCATGACACGAAAGCCCTACACTTTGTCCTCCCGGCAAAAGGCACGAAAGATCGATCAGTCTTAGGCGCCCAACTGCTCCCTTCGTTATAGGCAATATGATAAAGGAGAGCCGGTAGAACTCGGAAATACGGAAAGGAGAAGGGGGTAAGCGACCAAATTAAAGGAGTCTCCTGCTAACTGGCTCGAAAGCCGAACTTGCTTCTCGCTGGCGCTTGTCCGAAGCCTGATTTAACGACTTTAAGTGCGAATTGCCTATTTCTTAATTTAGCGAAAGTCTAGTCCCATAGACGATTGGAGCACACTACTCCTCAATGCCAGCCGAAGGTAAGGAAGCGGTAGAAAATTCTGCGTCTTGCTTTCTATCCTTCTTAGCACAGATTTGCCCGCCTTTCTTTTGGTCTTGAACGGCGAGAGAGGAATGGAGATATCTCTTCTTTTCACTAACTTCTTTTTCTTGCTCTTAAGCACCTAATTTTCTTGCTGAAATAATAGTTGACACCTATCCGAAGAAGAAAGTGAATAAAGCGATGTGAATATATCTGTTCTATTAGCTGGGAAAGAATGAGTCAAAACAGGGACAGAAAAGAGGAAAGCAAGAAGCGAAGGCCAGTTGGATAATACACCTTTCTTTTCCGGAACGCGTTTGCCGGTGGTAGTTTTAGCAATGAGCAGGAGCTCGGCGGACTACGTTAGGCACGCCCTTCTTCTCTTTCTTCGCTTGGTTCGACCGACAGTGGAGGGAGAGGAAAGAAATTTCATCTTTCTTTAGATGCAAATAAGGGTAGTCTTCTAATCATGGTATGCTCTACTATTGTCTTCATTCCCGAAGTACCGATGGAGATTGCTTAGACCCCTGGTTTCCGGATTCCACCGCCTATGATGACGAAAGCGAATCGAGACATTCTGTTGATGGCTTGTAAAGCTTCACGTCCTGATGACCTTATAAACTCGTCAGTCCTCCTTTGGTCCACTCCGGCCGAACAGATAACTGGTGCCTCTACGTTGAGTCGAGCCTTTGACGCTTCCGCTCCCTCTCTCACGCATGAACCAAGCTTTCCCTCATCGAGTTTATCTTCGTCCTAGCAGCTCTTCTCTTTCTTTCCTGACGGCCCGTTACGTTTTGTTGGCGTACTTTTGTAAATCCATTCAACGGGAGGGAGGGGGATCCTACTACAAGGGGGCTTGTTGCTTGTGCAATCCCTTGAGTAAGGTCGAACAATTTACTAGACTTCGGTTATTGCTTTCTTTTTGCTTATGCGCCTTACCAGGTATTCAAATGTCGCTATGTGAGTAATACATTATCTTTTTTAGACCATTTCCTATCCTATTTTGATGATATTGTATTGTTGGTACGTAGACCGTCTCTCTCGTCTGCTACCTTTCCCAGATATGATGGCTTCTTTTGGTCAAAGGTCCATTACCGACCGCGCAATCTGGCAGATTGATGCTTCAGCCAGGATATCTGCTAACGGCAACCTCAAATGTCGGGCCATGTCTCACTTGTTTGTTGGCCCCCTTATCTTAATATTAATGGTGATGTTTTGGCTTCGAAGCCTACTAAGCCTTTCCTTATCTGCTGATTCAGTGACATAGATCAACGCTGACCTGACTTGACTCCATTCTTGCAGATAAGCCTTTCTAATTTTTTTATGCGAAGGGAGATGCGAGATAACATGGTAGATTCAGCCCAGTAGTGTCAATAGTCTCGAAAAGGGTGCCATAGCTTTTTCTTTCTACACCTGCATCTTCGACTCAAGCTTTGTTAGTGACAACAAGGTTCCGAAGGAAAAACGACTGCCTTTCTCACCAGTGGGCAAGTCTGATTGATCCAATCACGACGAATGATGTCAACCCCATCTTTTGCGCCTAACTTGACTCTGATTCCCCCACTATGAGAGCTGATCCAGGGTCCCGTCCGGCTACTGAATTTACGAAAGCCTGTCTTTCCGACTCAATGTATTGCCCTTTGGGACCAGGATCTGACGAGGAAGTGAGAGAGGGGACACCAAACATAGGTGCGTACCATTGCCCCAATCCAATGGACTATGTCATACAGGGAACAACCCATGGAGGTTGGGACAGAAAGAAAGCTGGTTTTGCTTCTGCTTCCTTCGAGCTACCAAACTCTTTCGTCAGTCTCTCGTCAGGTGTGGGTCAAGTTCCCTCATTCTTGCTTGACTTCCCCTTTGGGGCACGAAAAGATGACTACGACTTAAGTAAGGGAGAGGACAACCCCTGTTTCTGGCTGGACTTCAATGAGTGAGTGCTATTCCCATTCCTGACTTTGGTCCGACCCGACCGGACCTTCTCTTGTTCCCCGAATCACTCCTGCTCTTCCATCCGTTTACGAATACCGTCCTGTAAATGGAGTTGCCTGCCCTGTCTGTCCTGGCTAGCGAAGTAGGCTTTCCCTCCTTTAGTTCAAGAGTTCCGGAAGTTCAAACTCAACAAGAAAATTATATCCAGTGCAATGCAAACAACTTTGATTAGTAAGTCTTTGCTTCGGCGAATTGCTTTTTTCCTATATTTTTTGTTGAATTCTCTCTGGTAGAATTGCTGTACATGATGATGAAAAAAAAAAATGATCTTTTTTCTTCTTTTATGAAAATGAAAAAAGAAAAGAATTCGACGATAAGAGAAAAGGGTAAATAAGAACATAAATAAGAATGAAAATAGAAGATATATTCAAAAAAGAGAATAAGAAAGATATAAGATATGATGATGATTGTAAGTTTGATCCTCAATCTAAAGAAAGGGAAAAACAGAAATGTTTGCAGTGAAGAAGGGCAAACATTGGATAGTTCCAAAGAACCCCAGCAAGCGGTCAAAACCTACCTGTACAAGAGGGGAACAAGCAAGACGCGAAAGCCGTTGCGCGTTAGAACACGCAACTCCTTTCTTGCTGCATCCGTTTTTTTTCTTGCTTGGTGCATCAAAATCAGCATAAGCTGTTGTGGGAGAATCACCTTCGTCAGAGGCTACAGGCGTAGGCAGACTAGGACTAAGTAACCGGTGGACTAGGACTTTCTAAGTCAACAACTAAACAACCCGGCAATCAGTAAGCAATAACTATTAACTTAAGCTACTCCTGGGTAAACCCCTTCTCCTACCTCGCAACAAGTAAAGTAAGAGAACCTTTGGTAACATTGAGATACGAAAAGGGGAAGCTCGGAAGTAGAATCAACTCCGGCTGCTACAGCAACAGCTCCGGGCCGCCTTAGTTCACCTCTGTTGGGGGGAGAAGGCCTCGGGTGTACCCAAGGGCATAAAGATCGGGTGAATCGAAGCTCTCTATTATCAGGTGACTCAGCTCTCCATGAGGGCGGCTTGGGTGCGCATATGATCATTGCGAGAGCGCAGGTACATGTACAAAATATTCTCCTTAAAGGTCGTGGTCTCTTTTCCTTATCAGCATACACCAACCACGTCAGCTTCATCGGAAGAAGCATCAGTAGATGAAGAGGCTAGGCTGTCAGTCAATCGCGGTATTCTCCTCGATCGAGTCAAATTTTTTTGAAAAAAAAAAACGTTTAGGTTTGGTGGGCTCGTGTGAATTTTTGTGCTTTGCTTTTTGTGCGTAGGTGGGGCTGGTGTAGTCTGTTTGTGCGATGGTATCGTCAATCAGAACGAGGCCCGCCACAGAAATGGGGCGGGGAAGGGGAAGAGGGTCCCTTTCATTTTCTTCTTTTAGATGATGCGCGAGGAACTGTCTGAAAGTGAAAGGCATCAGTGGTAGGCGGCCAAGCGAACATTCCTGTGTGATTGGGGATAGGTAGGCGCGGTTAATCGGCAATCGGGCAATTCGTTAAATGATATCTGTATAATGAGTACCTCTTCTGAAGCCATACCGCGAATCTCTTGTCTTCTGGTAAACGGTCGGAATCAGTCCACGAATGAGTTCCTTCTTTTAAAGCTTAAGGCCCTCATCCAGTTCTGGGATCCCTACTATCGATCTTTCACATTCGATACTATAGATATGACACGAGGAGTATACTGCTCTCCTGAACATAGCATTGACAGACCCAGACAAAGTCTATTGGTATGAGCCAAGATCGGGCATGAGAAGGAAAGTTGCCAAGATACTAGACATGCAGGCAGCCAAAATATACCCACATATAAAAGAGAAGGGAGACGAATAGTGTGTATCGTGGGACTTCTTGCATGCCTTCCTTTATTATGCAGCAGCAGGAGGATGATTTGGGATTCATCGCCACCGCACTGGCGGTTTGTGGACTGAGAATTTTCCGGGGGTACATTGATGGCAGAGTGATTGACCTCTTTCACCAGGTCATGCACGGGGTTTGAATCCTGTAACAGCCATTTTAGCAGAAACTTTCCGGTCCTTGAACTACTGCCGGACTAAAGGTTTAGAATCCTCGGTTGTGCCCCATTACTATACATCTGGATGAAGGGACATCTTGAGTGCACAGAGAATAGGTTCACAAAGCCTTACCTGCACAAAAAGCATATAAAATAGTTGATCTATCTACCAAGAAAATTGACACTAGTAGGACATTGTTTATTGTTTAAAAACTCTTTTCCTTTTCATAACCAAGATCTTCCTTCATTATTCTAACCCTAATGCCATTCCGTTTTCCATTCCCGATATAGGTATCTCATACCCTCCGGCAGCACCTTCTCATCCGAAAGAAATTTCCTTTCCCTACTCAACCTCTTCTATTAAACCCCCATCGTCTATACAGCCCGTTACTACTACACAACCTCCTTGCTCTTATTAGAATTTTGACTACTACTATGTCGCAACAGCAAGGGTATTTACTGCTCTTTCTTTCGTAACAACGGGGATTTACCCCTTATAAATAAGTAGCTCCTTACTTTTCCTTTCCCCCGAAAGTAGCTAATAATTAATATAAAAAGTTCTATTCCGTCTCCGTTTCAGGTGCTTTTCATGATTGTGGTCTTTGATTTTGCACGGGCGTTCCTGTCCTTACTTAGAGGTAAAGTTGCTACCTGTCTATCGAAGGGGGATTTCCCAGTTCGGTGTATGTTTCCTAAAGAAGGGAATAAGAATCTAATGATTTCCCTAATTCTGTGAGAAAGAAAAACCAGTTTGTTAGAGCCGGGGCAGAGAAGCAATCAACAGAATTGGTCCCTGTTGTTAACAAGTGAAGGCACTGAACGGATCAAGATCTCGTAAATTCATTGTCTTTCTTGATTCAAATCTTTTAAGAAAGAACTTCTTTCGCTATTGAAGCCATGCCTGAGCTGTCAGCTTATTAGCATCCCTCTTCTGCGTTAGGAATTGTCCGAAAAGGTTAGATTTAATTCCATGCTTTCATGGTCACTATCTCTGCCCCGGCACTGGCCGACACGTAGGTCTATTCCGCGCTTTTTCCGTCTCTTTTCCTAGTGCCTTAAGAACGAAACAAACGAGGATGGTGCTTCAGACTCTAGGAGCACTACCGTAGCCTCTCTGTCAGTCTATCTCAGTAGTGGGTCTGATCTATCCGTCTTTCCAAGGTGCGCATCTCTGTCTACTAAAAAGAAAAGAGGTGAGGTGCATAGATTGGTTCAGGGGTACCTGGTCTCCCCAAAGGGAACCATGCCAAGTAATTATCCGAACTGACTAGACTCACCCACGGAACCCTTTCTAGCCTATACCATCCGAGCTTTATACCTCGTTCAAGAAGACTATCGACCAGCTGTCATCTTCGGGGCAACCTCTTTGCCTTCTTTCTAGGAAATTCGTCTTTGTGAAGATAGGGATCCAGCGCCAAGGCGTGCAAGCGTAGCTTCCCTTTTGTCCAATCCCTCAGTTTCTGGTCTTTCTGTCCATCCTAGATGTTCATCCCCGTCTACTAAAGGGAGGGGCCGATGCCTATACTGCTTTGGTAAAAAAAAAAAGCATCTATTTACCTGTCTTGACAGTTGCCTGCCGCAAACCCCGAATTTGAAAAGTGTTTTTTATCTTATTACATAACTACTTATGAAGCTGGAACAAGAGAGTAAGAATCTCTGCCAGAGCCAAGGTCTTCGCCCGGAGCTTCCCTTCCGTCTACTTTCTCATCTGCCCCTAAGTGAGGTGCCTCTTCCTGTCGTCCCAAAGCAGAGGAGAGAGTTTGTTTGCAGTAAAGTGGTTTAGATCTACCAGGCCCCCAAGGGTGCCAATGCCAACAATTTCATATCCAGAATGATGTTATGTTCTATACTTTCCAGCTGTAACTGAGACATCCTCTCCAGCAGAACCTGCTTGTCCCTCGGACTGAGCCTTTGGCGGCTGGTGTCTTTCTTGCCCGAGACCATGGGTGGCTTCTTGATCTAACAAGTGGAGTTACTGCTAAGGCGTCTTTCCTCTCGTTCGTATAGAAGAGAATGAAGAAGTGAAGTGGGCCTCCCCTGGTACCTGGTCTTTTGCTCTCTCCTGGGGCTTGCACCACAGAGTGGGACACTTAAACCAGACCACCAAAGGTCTCCATGCCAAGTGGGAACCCGTCATGTGGATCTACGCTAGAAGATTCTCCTGATCTTGTATCAGCTTCAGATGCCTATCTAGAAGATTCCCATCCAGACCCTGTCTCGGACCTGTCTTCAGTCCTTGCCGATTGAGTGTATCCAGCTACCCAAGCTTCCTTCTTTTCAAAAAAGTCTCCTTTTGTCTTCGATCTTGTAGTTGATCTCTTCGAACCTACATTTGGTTTAGGTGCATCAAGAAGACTCTTCCTCGGGACCGGCTCGCATACCTGCTTTGCTTTTCGGTGATCAAAAAAGAAAGATGACTCTTGTCCCACCGGTCTTGGATTCCAATCTCCTAATTGCGTAGGTAGTATAGATAGACCGAGTTCTCCCTTCCCAATGGCCGGGTCAACCCGGAAAGAGGAAAGAAGATCAAGGAGGTAGGGCTGGTGTTCAGCTCAGACAGTAGTCTCTGCTTGCTTTCCCCTGCAGTCCCTGAGGCTCTCTTCGTCACATGACAGTTGACCGACTCAACCAACCCATAATTTCTACCGGTAACTTTGCCTACATCCACTACCTTTGAAGCAGATGTAGCTGAGCGAGGCTCGGATTCTGAGACTCGAAAGAACGAGGCACTCGCATCGGTGAAATTTCGTATCGAGAGAGAATCTAGGCTTTCAGGCTCTTCCAGTAGGTGCGCCTTAGCTTCTTGTTTTCTTCGAGATTAGGTGAGTGTTCAGTACCGCTCATGCGAAAGCGGTAGACATTGAATTCCATTCTCCCATGCGTTTCCTGGTGGAAAAAACCACCGGCGATTTCCGACAAGTCTCTCTATTTTCGGGAGCAGAGCAGAATGGAAAGAAAAATGATGGCAGAGTTATTCAGGACATTAGAATGGCGATTCCTCACAATAGCTCCTTGTGATGCTGCGGAACCATGGCAATTAGGATCTCAAGACGCAGCAACACCTATTATGCAAGGAATCATTGACTTACATCACGATATCTTTTTCTTCCTCATTCTGATTTTGGTTTTCGTATCACGGATCTTGGTTCGCGCTTTATGGCATTTCCACGAGCAAACTAATCCAATCCCGCAAAGGATTGTTCATGGAACTACTATAGAGATTATTCGGACCATCTTTCCAAGTATCATCCCGATGTTCATTGCTATACCATCGTTTGCTCTGTTATACTCAATGGACGAGGTCGTAGTAGATCCAGCCATTACTATAAAAGCTATTGGACATCAATGGTATCGGAGTGCGCCTCTTAA